ATTATCATTAGGACCATCATACTTGCCGACCATCGATGAACTGATCGGATTAACCAACCAAAATTAGCTTCCGTCATTATGTATTGAACAGAAGCAAAAGCCTCAGTAACGGTCGGACGGTAGTAAAAAGTCATAGCAAACCCTGTAGCTACTTGTACTAAAAAACAAGTAAGCGTAATTCCTCCTAGACAATAAAATATGTTGACGTGGGGAGGAACGTATTTACTAGTTATATCATCTGCAATCGCCTGAATCTCGAGACGTTCTTCGAACCAATCGTAGACTTTATTGAGATAGGTAAATCAAGGGGACTCCCCTCTGAGAACCGTATATGAGAATTTCATCTCGTACGGCTCAAACAAAACCACCCCAATGAATATAAAAAATGAATATAAAATTGGAAACTTCTTAATTTTTTGATTCAATCTTATCTAAAGATACGAAAGAATAAAAAGAAGAAAGCTATTCTTTGTGGTTATAATTAGAATGCCAAAAAATCAAGTTGACTCGCTTATCTTTATGTTGATCGTTACAGGCCTCTTGAATCTTCTATGTCCTTATTTCATTTTCTTTGATTTGTTATTTTGGGTTGTATGTAATGCAGCTTTAGTTTTGTTTTATTTATTATTGATAGGAATTTTCTTGTTAAGACCCTATGAATCAATTGAAACCTCAGATTCATACTAGAACCACGATGATTCAATAAAACCATTAAAGTAAGTCCAAAGATTTCATGAGTAAGAACCCTTGGATCAGCATTTATTCAAGTTTGTACTTTGAGCAAAATCAAAGCGGAAATGGGGAATTTGAAAGAATAAAAATCTTGCCATTTTTAATTTGTTATTTATAAAATTTTTTGAATCCGGACGCGGGGTCTGAATATTAAGTATGAATCATAGTTTGAATACTTCGTGATCTATTTCATTTATTCCGTGCTCCAGATACTCGAATGAATATCCGACGGGGTAAAACCATCTCGATCAAGACGACAGCTCCATTCTCTGTACTATCAATAGGATCAATTAGAACAAGTCGCACACTCATATTCCGGAAATACAGAAACAAAAAAATTTCGCGATCGAACTACCAATCAACTAAAAAAAAAAGACGAGACCTAAATGCTTATTTAAAAGGTAGTATCTTGTAAATTGAATTCTAATTCATTGAAATTCCGTCCAGTAAAACGGACGAATTATAAATCTCTAAAATAATAGACAGGAATATCGCAAATAGAGCCATTGCGATACCCATTAATGGAGTAGTTCCCCATCCAGGAGCTACTTTACCATATTCCGAATTCAAAGGTTTCAATAACCCCCCTGCAGAAGTCTTTTTTGGACGAGCTCTAGAACTACCTTCAACTGTTTGTGCAGCCATAAATCCTATTTTTTCTTCATTGAGATCTGTTGACTTTGTATACCATTCCGTTGTAAATAAACGATCTTATCACGGATCCGTTGTGATCTTGAAATTCTAGAATAATGGAAACAGCAACCCTAGTCGCCATTTCTATATCTGGGTTACTTGTAAGTTTTACTGGGTACGCCTTATATACTGCCTTTGGGCAACCCTCTCAACAACTAAGAGATCCATTCGAGGAACACGGGGACTAGTTTGAAGTATAAGTAATGGGCCTCCCAATATTGGGAGGCCCATTACTTCAATTGATATAATAAAAAAGAATTTCATTTTTTAGTTGGAACTTTAGGCGGTTCTCGAAAAAAGATAGCGAAAAAAATGATCCCTAGAGTCGAGACTAAAAGGAATGTATAAACCAATGCTTCCATAAATTCGATCGTGGTTTCCAATTATAGCTTCCATACCTGTTTATTTGGGATCATCTCCCGGATTAACAAAAAAAAAGAATAAAAAAGGGCGGTGATTTTAATCTCGATTTCTCCAGTACCTTATACCTTATTGAAAACTGAAAAATCACAAATCAAAATAAAAGCAGAAGTGAGAAACCCAAAATAGAGGAGCAGGACTCCATCAGACTACTTGTCTTCTTGTAGTTGGATCTCCAAGTTTTTGGAATCCTCCAAATTCCACTTGAGCATCCAAATCCGGGTCAATACCAGCAAAAACATCTCTGAACAAGGTTCTAGCACCATGCCAAATGTGTCCGAAGAAGAAAAGCAGAGCAAATGAAGCGTGTCCAAAAGTAAACCAGCCCCTTGGGCTGCTACGAAAAACACCATCGGATTTCAAAGTAGCACGATCTAATTCAAAAATTTCACCCAATTGAGCACGTCTAGCATATTTTTTCACAGTAGCAGGATCACTATAACTTACTCCATTCAGTTCGCCACCATAGAACTCAACGGTTACACCTACTTGTTCGACACTATACTTCGATTCTGCCCTTCGAAAAGGCACGTCGGCTCTAACAATTCCATCTCCGTCTACCAAAACAACTGGAAATGTTTCAAAAAAAGTAGGCATACGACGTACAAAAAGTTCACGCCCTTCTTTATCTCTAAAGATAGGGTGCCCTAACCACCCGACAGCTATTCCATCCCCGTTATCCATTGAACCCGCTCTGAATAATCCCCCTTTCGCAGGATTATTTCCGATGTAATCATAAAAAGCCAATTTTTCAGGAATTTTAGACCAAGCTTCTGATAAACTTTGATTTTCGGCTAGTCCAGCACTGACTCTTCGATATATTTCTTGCTGAAAGTATCCCTGATCCCATTGATAACGGGTGGGCCCAAATAATTCGACGGGAGTGGTTGCTGAACCATACCACATAGTTCCAGCAACAACAAACGCTGCAAAAAAGACAGCAGCGATGCTGCTGGAAAGAACGGTTTCAATATTGCCCATACGTAATCCTTTGTATAGGCGTTGAGGTGGGCGGACACTAAGATGGAATAAGCCTGCTAATATCCCCAACGTCCCTGCTGCAATATGATGAGAGGCTATTCCTCCTGGAACAAAAGGATCAAAACCTTCCACACCCCATGCTGGATTTACAGATTGTACCCTTCCAGTTAGTCCATACGGGTCGGACACCCATATTCCAGGACCATACAACCCTGTTACATGAAATGTCCCAAAACCAAAGCAAGCCACTCCTGAAAGAAATAAATGAATTCCAAAGATTTTAGGCAAATCCAAAGACCGTTTTCCCGTACGGTCATCGACAAATATTGCTAGATCCCAATACACCCAATGCCAGATAGCTGCCAAGAAGCACAAGCCCGAAAATACAATATGGGCCCCGGCTACACCTTCGTAGCTCCAAATACCCGGATTCGTTACCGTCCCCCCTGTAATACTCCAACCGCCCCATGAATCGGTTATTCCTAAACGAGTCATGAAGGGTATAACGAACATGCCTTGTCTCCACATTGGATCAAGAACCGGATCGGAGGGATCAAAAACAGCTAATTCATATAGAGCCATTGAACCGGCCCAACCCGCAACCAGAGCTGTATGCATTATATGGACAGAAATCAAACGACCGGGATCATTCAATACGACGGTATGAACACGATACCAAGGCAAACCCATGGGACTACCCCTTTTTTAATAAAAAATAGATACTATGTAACTTTATTGCATTGAAAAAAATTATGCTATCCCTTCTTTTTTCAGGGGATTATCTCGAAAAACGATTTGTTCTATTCTATTAGTAATAATAGAATAGTAATAATGGAAGAGTTCGGTTTGTAGAAAAAAGAGAAGCAGATCTATTCTATACTCGATAAGTACCAATACGCAATGGGGGCTGATTCCCTTTTCTATGAGCACATGCGTCCATATTTGGCCATCATTCAAAAGACCTATTCATAAGAATTGTCCTTTATTTTATGAACTTAGTCAATTGCTGTATAAACTAAGATAACGGCCAATATTATTAAGACAAGAAGCTCATTATTACGCTTCCACATCAAAGTGAACCAGAGTACTTAATTCTTTTTTCTTTTATGCCTATTGGTGTTCCAAAAGTACCTTATCGAAGTCCCGGGGACAAGCACCCATCTTGGGTTGACATATAGTGTGACTTGTCAGATCTATTGGGTCATATGGGATTTCCCCATTCTCTCCCCCCATCGAGATATCCTCTGTTTTGCCAAAAAAATTTGATTGAATTTGCAAAAATTTGTAGCGTGAAATGCAATGAAGTAAATTAGATCTATTTCGTGAGGAGGTATCCAGCGTAATATTAGCAATAAATCAATTTTATGGTCGTCTTGGCTGGACCAATAAAATGAGGTATCCAGGCTCCGTTTAGCAAAAACCAATTGGTAATATATCTATGATTATTACTTATACCAGAAATGATTCCATTTAGAACTTTATTCGAAATAGGAATGATCGCAAACTGTTAATCAGCGGATCAAACGGTTAATCAACGGAATAATAAATAGGATGAATACGTCAAATATTGGGCGGAAGACAGGAAAGAAATGAATTCAAAAAAGGGGGAAGTCGTAGCAAAAAAGAGACGTGGTATTGGGGCCATTTGCCCTATATGTGCAAATCAAAGGCGGGCGGATCCTTATACTCGGAGTAGAGCATAAACCTAAAAAATTGGAAGAAGCCCAGTCAATTCAGGAACAAGAAAAAGCCATCGTGATTTGTGGATTGGATCGCGATGTAAAAAATACATCAATGAAAAGTTAGTTCAATAAGTCGATAAGTTTAGTGAATTGCTTTTTTCTATTAGAATAGGTATAGGAAAACCGGCTAAATGCATCGTTCTTGAAAAATGGAAGAAAAGCCCCCTCTATAGAAGGAACCTGTTAGGAAAAAAGAAAGGGCTAGGAGCTACACATTGATTTTTTGGTTCGCAAGTTTTGTCGAACCGTATGCATCAAAAGATGCCTGTACGGCTTCTAAGGGATACAGTTTTATCCTAATCAACCGACTTTATCGAGAAAGATTACTTTTTTTAGGTCAAATGGTTGAGAGTGATATCTCGAATCAACTTATTGGTATTATGGTATATCTCAGTATAGAGAACGAGACCAAGGATTTGTATTTATTTATCAACTCTCCTGGCGGATGGGTAATACCCGGAATAGCAATTTATGATACTATGCAATTTGTGCGACCCGATGTACAGACAATATGCATGGGATTGGCCGCCTCCATGGGGTCTTTTCTACTGGCCGCAGGAGCAAGTACCAAACGTCTAGCATTCCCTCACGCTTGGCGCCAATGAGTTTTTATTTGAGAGAAAAAAGAAGACTATGCCTTCGCCATATGAATTTTTAAGATTAAGTAATAATAGCACGGCATTTCGAATTCGATATGAAAATTGTTAGTGTTTTTTTTTTTAATATTCGATTATGTAGCGAAGCAGTAGTATGAGAGAAACGAGGGGTATTCTGAGTTTATCTTATCTATTGTAGGCCTATTGTAGCGTCACAAACTTTTTTCACGACGGAAGGATATTAATAATACTTATGGTATGAAAGAGTACGAAAAAAAAAAAAGATTTTTTTTTTCAACTAAAAAAAAGACACTTTGGGATTGCTGAATCACAAACAAAATAAATATATAAAGCAACGGAGCCATCATAGTATTTTGAACTCCTAAAAAAAAGAAGGGTGGTAATTGGATCATTTACCGATCTGGGTATAATAGAATCCCGAAATTTCTCCTTGTTTGATGAAAGGTAAAAAGCAAATTCCATTGGCGAGCCGTATGCAATGCGAAAAAAATGCCCGTACGGTTGTTCAATTCTATTTTTTTCTTTATCCTTTATCTCCTCCACTCGGCTAATCGTGCGAGATAGAGGAACCTTTTTTTAGGTTATAATATATCATCAGGGTCATGATCCATCAACCTTTTGGCGCTTTTTATGGGGCACAAACGGGAGAATTTGTCCTGGATACGGAAGAACTACTGCAACTGCGCGAAATCCTTACAATGGTTTATGTACAAAGATCGGGAAAGCCCTTATGGGTTGTATCCGAAGACATGGAAAGGGATACTTTTATGTCAGCAACAGAAGCCCAAGCTCATGGAATTGTTGATCTTGTAGCGGTTGGATAAAACATAGCAAGAGCAGTGACTCCGTAAGGATTTAATAGAAATATTAAATCAAAACAGAAGGAATTCGTAATCATCCGGTTAGGATCGATCTAAACCAGCCCATAATGGATAATTCAGCATGCCGACTATTAAACAACTTATTAGAAACCCAAGACAGCCAATCAGAAACGTTACAAAATCCCCCGCTCTTGGGGGATGCCCTCAGCGCCGAGGAACATGTACAAGGGTGTATGTGCGACTCGTTTCAATCATGGGCTGAAACAAAACAAAAGAAAGAAAACAGTTTGGAAGTATGAATGATAAGTACCAGTGAATCGGATCGAATGGAAGAAGAAGAACTGCATTCACTAGCTAAAAAAAAAATAGATCTATCATATTTTTCTATTGTGTATGAAAATTGTGATTTCTACTGGCACAAATTCAACAGCCTCAATTTGCAATTTAAGGGGAGAAAGAATCCCCCATTGGTATTGGTAACAAATAGTTACCCATTAAGCGGGGAAAATACGATAAAAAAAGAAGAAAGATTATCTTTCTACTCTTGCAAGAACGGACTAACAGGGTCAGCTACCCCACCAATCTTCATAATTAAATACCGTTACTGTATAAGGTCTATCTCATTATGAAAGACCTATTACTAGAAAATTCATGGGTAGAGCCGAAGAGTGGTAACTGTACAAGTTACCAATAGAATTGATTAAATGAAGGAAGTGGCTCCGGTGTATCGAGAGGGCCTCACCGTTTAAGAAGGAATCATAGAGACGACGGAACCCACAATTTCTTTATCTATTTTGTACTTTATTTTTTTTTACTATTTAAATTTGATTTCCAATGCCTCGAAAAAAGGGTAAAAGAGAAGGTAAAAGCGTGGTTGGGAAGGTTAGAGTAGCAAAAGCCATTGGAATTTTTATTTTATAAATTGGAAGAATCCGTTTTGTTATTAATAGACTAGGAAAGGGAAAAAGAATAACTGAAAGAAAGGAAATAAATTAGTTATTCATCAAAGTTTGATTTCTTCAATGACCAGAATTAGACGAGGATATATAGCTCGGAGACGTAGAACAAAAATGCGTTTATTTGCATCAAGCTTTCGCGGGGTTCATTCAAGACTTAGTCGAACAATTACTCAACAGAAAATAAGAGCTTTGGTTTCGGCTCATCGTGATAGCGATAGACAAAAAAGGGATTTTCGTCGTTTGTGGATCCCACGAATAAATGCAGTAATTGGAATTGGCGGAAGTAAGGGATCCTATATTTATAGTCGATTAATACAAAATCTGTATAAGGCGCAGCTGGTTCTTAATCGTAAGATACTTGCACAAATAGCTATATCAAATAGGAATTGTCTTTATATGATTTCCAATGAGATTTTAAAATAAGGAAATTCGAAGGAGTCCATTATAATTTTTAAACGGAGTTCTCGGGAGAATGAACTCCAGGAAGATGGAGTAGAAATACTATGATAAGGTTATCAAAATGAGCGAACACGCTAAATATAAAAAGATTGTTTTTATTCTTCTTCCCCAATTTTTTTTTCTTACGACACGATTACTTCTCGTAGTTTTCAACAAAACGTCCATCTGGGTTTGAGTTCCGATTGGAAATTGGATTTAATTGAAGAGTAACCCTATTTTTTTCTGGTTCGAAGACCTGGAGTTCTAGTGGTTGACCCATTTCTTTCAAATTCTTTGTCATTATTAAGAAAAGGTAACGAAGATAAAATACGAGCTTGTTTTATAGCAATAGTAATTAATCGTTGTTCTTTTAAGGTCAATCTATTCACCCGTCTAGATAATATTTTTCCTTGTTCACTAAGAAATCGACTAATTAAAGTCATGTTTCTATAATCAATTCGATCCCCCGATTGTATCGGGGGCAAACGCCTACGAAAAGATCGCTTGGATTTAAGAAAGAGTCGCTTGGTTTTATCCATAATTTGTTTATTCCTTATCTCTAAAATCCTATTTTGATGAAATAAAAAATTGCGTTATAGAATCAATTAGAGGATTTGGTTTGTCTATATTTGTTTATTTGTTTTTATTTCAATATATGAAATAATATAGATATATATCTATATTCTTTTTTCATGTTATTCGCAAGAGTGATACACAGACACACAGTTCGACTCTAGCTATTTTTTTATCTCCCCATGAAGTGTATGTTTGTAACAATAGAGACAGAATTTTCTTAATTCCAAGTGACTAGGTGTATTGTGTCGATTCTTTTGAGTAATATATCTGGAAATACCCCTTGCCCTTGATTCCTTATTAACACCGTTTCGAACACAACGAGTACATTCCAAAATAACCCTTGCTCGGACATCTTTACCCTTGGCCATGGCCCCCCCTTTGGGTTTTGGATTCACCCAACTTTTCTAGTTTCCGACCTGAACCGAATAAGAAACAAGGGACAAAAAAATAAAAGTTATTAACCACTTAAAACCCAATTCTGAAATAAAGATTTTATTACAATCAATATAGTAAATAAATAGGAAATAATAAGTAATACAAAAATTGCTAACTATATTCCTAATCACAGTACAGTATTTCATTTAAGTATCGTGTAGTGTAGGCTACTCTTACACTAGCCGCATTTCCATTTCTGTTTTCTTTTCACTGTCTATTTTCTTTTAACTGGATAATTAATTTAATTGGAGCCTGAACCCGAGTTTCGATGAGGTTGAAGTCACATTTTTCTTTCGCTTTCCTCCTTTATTCTATTTATTTAATTTTTAAATTGTAAAAAAAAAAAAAAAAAGAGGGGAAAGAGAGATTAGTCACAAATATTTGATTCTAGCTCGAATCTTCTTCACCCATTCCAGTTCAATAACTAGAATGAAAAAAACGGAAATGTCAATGCGTCCGGGAACAAACGGTTGATTTCTATCAATAACCCTGCTAAAGACCCGAACCATAGAGTACTTAGTACCGGTGCCACGGAAAGATATGTTTTTAGATCTCGCATTGAAAATCCTCCTTCGTTTTTGTTTTTGTATTCCCTATTGTAATCGATTATGGTAAGAGATGTATATGGAGTTAAAGGCCACTTGTATTTGTGGCGCGGAATCCTTAATTCAAATTGAAATGCACAATGATTCAGTAGATAAGATTTTTTGTCTTTTTTTTTTTCTTAAAACAGAAAAAAGGATCGCTTTACGCCTGAGAATTCCCAAGAAAAATAATAATTTATTATTATTATATGATATGAGATCAAAAACAAGAAAAGGCAAGAGTTATTTTGTATAAATAAAAAAATAAGGATGTGGAAAACAAGACGGGGATTCTTTACAATGATATTGTAGACCCATTGAAAGGGATGTAGCGCAGCTTGGTAGCGCGTTTGTTTTGGGTACAAAATGTCACGGGTTCAAATCCTGTCATCCCTACCAATTACCGCTCAGAGCAGCAGTAACGCAAGATCCTTTTTTTTTTAGCTTGATTTCTAATTTTGACATACATAATCTTTCATTTTATCATATATGATAGTATACACATACAAAAATCGTTGCGATAAAAAAAAATTGACTTTTTACCTATTTCCAGTCTTTTCTTTTCCTTCCCTTGTGATAAGAAAGCGCTCTTAGTTCAGTTCGGTAGAACGTGGGTCTCCAAAACCCAATGTCGTAGGTTCAAATCCTACAGAGCGTGATTCCACTCCTGTTGTCTTAGATCGAAAATCACACAGGTTGAACTGAAATAATTGAACAGCAATCTGAATTTGACCCTGCCCTGACCCCCCTCGGATTAAATTAAAGAACGGGGGGGTCAGTTAAAAAAAGAGATGTTAATTAATCAAAGGTCCAACTGATCACCACGTCTGTATTGTAAATATGCAGTTACGAATAATCCAGCCAAAGTAATAGGAATCAGACCTAAGACGATTCCAAATAGAAAGACTTCAATCATTTGAATTTGATTTCGTTTTTGTTTGAAAGGTTAAAAGGAGGGGTAATATCTATCCCTAAATAGTAATCCGTCTTGTCTAGGAATCT